AATCATTGTAATGTATAATGTTAATTTTTTTATTTTAACATTTCGAATTTGTATTTTAGAATTAATTAAAATTCTAGAGTTTCTTACTTTTTTATGACAAATATCAACAATATTTCTATCCCCTCTTCAAATAGAAATATTATCAAATAGGAATATTACCGCTGGTTTTTTTCTTTTTATTTTTATTAAATTAAAATCAAAAAATAAAAAGAAAAAAGAACAAAGCCCCTTATCGGATTTGAACCGATGACTTACGCCTTACCATGGTGTTACTCTACCACTGAGTTAAAAGGGCCCATTCGATAATTTGATATTTGATTCAATTCCTGAATGAGTTACTATGCAGATAAGATAGATCCATAGAAATAGATTAGAAATCCAATCTATAAGAAAAAATAAATAAATAAAGAGAAATAAATAAAGGAAGAGAAAGTAAATCTATAAATCTATTTTTATATTTTATATATTATAGAATATATATTTTATATAACAATTTATAATAAATATTTTATATAATAAATTAAAATCAGAAATAAATATATTTATTATTTATTTAGATAACAATTATCATAAATAAATAATTAAATTTATATATATATATATATATATATATATATATATATATATATATATATATATATATATATATATATATATATATATATATATATATATATATATATAATATGTATTTTAATATAATATATCACAGAGTTTAAATGGGCTTTGTACACCCATATCCGTTATTCATATATATATATATATATATATATATAATATTTATAATAATAATAATAATAATAATAATAATAATAATAATAATAATAATAATAATAATAATAATAATAATAATAATAATAATAATAATAATAATAATAATAATAATAATAATAATATTTAATTTGTTTTCAGTAATATTTATTTTATTTAACTTAAATAATAATAATAATAATATAATAATAATATAATATTGTAATATTCAATAATGTAATATTTCCATTTTCAATTTAAATATTTAAATAAAATAGATTTCAATAGAATATAAAAAATTTTCATTAGAAATTATAAAAAAAAATCTTATTTTCTAAAATAGAATATTATTATTCTAAATTCATAAATTCTAATATAAACTAATAGAAATTAGAATAAGTATACTTTACTAAGTATAAGGAGTAGATTCATCCTAGTTCATTTATAAGCGAGAGATTTGATTTACCTAGTGAGTATAGGCTAAATTCGTGAATATAGGTAAACAAATGGTTTATAGGCTAAATTCGTGAATATAGGTAAACAAATGGTTTATTGATATTGAATTTATCAAGGCCAACCCTAATTGAATTCGCTGCCGAAATTCATTTGATTGATACATGTATTTAGCAATTCAACATAGATCCAAGATATTTTATCGAATCGCTGATGAAAAGATTCTATTTATCACCTGAACCAAATTAAAATCAAATTGGATAACTTGTTGATGCCTATCCCTCTTCCCCGATTTATTATTTGTTAAATTAGAAAGGTGGAAAGATTCTTCGAATTTAGTCATATCATTTCGTTATATTGACAATTTCAAAAAACTGTTCATACTATGAACATAGTATGCTGGCAGTCGGGCAAATGCGCCCCTCCTTTTATATAAAAAAATATTTACTATTCACTTTATATATATATATAATATAATTATAATAATTATAATAATAATATTAATAATAATAAAGATAGTAATAGTAACAATAAAATAATAATAATGTCGATATCAATAATAATTATAATAGTAAAGACAATAATAGTAACTATAAAATATTAATAATGTCAATATCAAAAATAATAACTACACAAATTCAAATTATTATAGAATCAACTCCAATGATAGGCATCAACAAGTTATCCAATTTGATTCAAATTGGATAACTTGTTGATGCCTATCCCTCTTCCCCGATTTATTATTTGTTAAATTAGAAAGGTGGAAAGATTCTTCGAATTTAGTCATATCATTTCGTTATATTGACAATTTCAAAAAACTGTTCATACTATGAACATAGTATGCTGGCAGTCGAGCAAATGCGCCCCCATCGTCTAGTGGTTCAGGACATCTCTCTTTCAAGGAGGCAGCGGGGATTCGACTTCCCCTGGGGGTAGGGTATTACGAAAGGAAGTTGTCTTAATAAGTATGGAATTGCTTCTTCCTGGGTCGATGCCCGAGCGGTTAATGGGGACGGACTGTAAATTCGTTGGCAATATGTCTACGCTGGTTCAAATCCAGCTCGGCCCAATAATTCACTGATCCGCCATAAATAGAACTCCTTTGTTCTCTCGAAATGCCCGATACAGAAAAAAAAGTAAAAATTTCTGATATACCTTTACCTGTTCTTGATTTGATTTGTTTTACTTTATTTCTTTTGTTCTCACAAATTCTGATCTTGCTAATGATCTAGATTCAGATCAGGAGTTGATTTGAAATAACGAAAAAATGACTAGTAATCCCTGTCCCTTTTATCACTAAGGTGCATATCTATGTGGATATCAATATACCACTCCCGTCTCTGTTATATACAACGCGGTGATTCCAATCTAAATAATAGTAAAATCTAAATAGAAAGGATTTGAATGAAATCATAAGACTTTTTAGGTTGTACACTTTATTGCATTTCCCCGGGATTGTAGTTCAATTGGTCAGAGCACCGCCCTGTCAAGGCGGAAGCTGCGGGTTCGAGCCCCGTCAGTCCCGACGGATTCAAATCCAATAATATCCAATAATAAAATACAGAAACCATTTTCTTATTTTTCCCTTTTCTGCGAAAGGGGGACAAATAACATAATTTTATAGCATAATTTCATTCCCAAGGGGATCCTGCTTTTTTATTTTATTTTTTATTTTCGTTTTACATTTCTCATCAAAGTAAATACAAATATGGGAATTTTCATTTTTTTCAACTAGTACTGATTCTGATTGATAGAGACATATGTGGATTAGTACAATTATTGGTATTGGTAGCGTTATATTCAAGATTCCAAGAGATACCGTACTGAGTTTGGCTTTTTCGATTACTCCCGACCCGTGTAATGAAATCGAATCGAGTACCATATCTTTCCCGGTAGCACATACACAAATGGAATTTTTATTTGTACGATACAAAATGAATTTAATTTATTTGTATGTACGATACAAAATAAATTGAGTTACTTTGGTAGAATCCTTTGAATCTGAAAAGTATCTTTTTTTGGCTCCGATTTTATTTTTATGGAATCTCAATTACAAACTCAAATTTGAAACAATCTATCTCATTCAAATTGTGCACCAAAGTTTTGTTTAATGTATTCTATGCATTCCATTAACAAGGCAAGAAGATAAAATAAAGATCAAATAAAAAAAAAAGTAATGGAAAAAAATTATCAATTGAATCAAGAATTCAAGCAATTTTTGAATTCGGTATGGATAAACGATCTTTCTATGTTATACTATTCAATTCTCGACGATGAATCGATTTGATAACTCAGATATTGTTATTCATGATATTGATCAGACTCGATATCATCGAGATGGAGAGATGGAATTCATCCCATTGAATTTTGGATGCGAAAGATTTATTATCTCTATGGGATTAAATCCCGAGTTATTACGAAGTAAAGAAAAACGAAACGATGAGATTATGGAAGTAAATATTCTTGCGTTTATTGCTACTGCCCTGTTCATTCTAGTTCCTACTGCTTTTTTACTTATAATTTACGTAAAAACTGTTAGTAAAAGCGATTGATTTGAATGAAACTTGACTTCTTTGACTTCTTAGTTCTTATCAATATCAATGATTGAACAAAAAAATGAAAAGGATTCCTATTTTGTTTGAATCTTAGATGAAATGGATGAAATGAGCGGACTAGAATTAGCAGTATTCTATGAGATCCGATAGTATGATAGAAAGAAAAATATTTCTTTCTATCATACTATCCAGTTTTTTTTATTCTAGTGTATACAGTGTATACAGTTGTACTATAGAAAGATATAGGCTTAATTTAATATAGATATAGATTAATCTATAATATCATCCTCATATTCATATGTCTAGATATCAATTATCTGTATGTAAGGTACATAACGTCCCAATTCTATTTCTTCATCTATTTGATTTGTGTTGATTCCAATTAATATGAAATAGTTGAAAGGCAGTTCTTACTCTTACTTTTTGGACTCTAATTCCTAGATTTCCGATTATTTTCAATATGAATCCCACCATCTACCGAAAGAATAAAATCAATGAAAAAGGTATTATTCATAGAATAGATTACTTTACTCGAATCCAATATAATCCAATATAATTTGGAAATGAAGATATGAAGATATTTTGAATTAATAAATTCAAAAATCTTTGCAGAACGGTCTATAAAACAATCGATAGAGTTTGATTTCTCGTGTTGACTCCAATTAATATGAAATAGTTGAAAGGCAGTTCTTACTCTTACTTTTTGGACTCTAATTCCTAGATTTCCGATTATTTTCAATATGAATCCCACCATCTACCGAAAGAATAAAATCAATGAAAAAGGTATTATTCATAGAATAGATTACTTTACTCGAATCCAATATAATCCAATATAATTTGGAAATGAAGATATGAAGATATTTTGAATTAATAGATTACTTTACTCGAATCCAATATAATCCAATATAATTTGGAAATGAAGATATGAAGATATTTTGAATTAATAAATTCAAAAATCTTTGCAGAACGGTCTATAAAACAATCGATAGAGTTTGATTTCTCAAGCTCAATTAGTAATCCCCCTAAAGTCCATTTCTTCCCCATACTACGAGTGAAAGGGAAAATGTAAAGACTACCATTAAAGCAGCCCAAGCGAGACTTACTATATCCATGCGAATTATGTCCTCTATGAATATGAAGGAATTTTTCCATTATTGTTCACTAATAATAGTAGAATTGTTGACACAGAGTCAAAAAAAAGATTCTGTTCAATATATTGATGAAAAAAATCCAAAAAATCCAATTAATTCAACGAAGTTCTTATCTTATTCTTATGAGATTGCTAGTAGAATCGATTAGAATCGATAAATTTTTAGTACAAATTTGAGTACAAACAAAAAAGCCAGCAGTCCCTTTGGAAGTATCAAGAAGCCCTTTCCTCCGCGTGCTTCTGTTGGGAGCAAATTCGATAAGTTATATCAGCAAAAGAAAAAGGAATAAGATATTTTGCGTCTTTTGTTGATCAGGCGACACCCGGATTTGAACTGGGGAAAAAGGATTTGCAGTCCCCCGCCTTACCACTCGGCCATGCCGCCAAGGCAACACAAAATAGACGAAAATATTCCCACCCCTTTTTTTTTTTTATTTTTTTATATTTTATTGCCATTTTTTATTTTTAGTTTTATTTTATATTTTAGAGGGGAAAGTTTCTTTATTTTTTTTTGTACTTGCATTTCAATCATTTTGTATAAGTATCTCAAAACACACACTATCTAAAATTTTCTATTATCTATTGAAATGAAAAGTCAATTTTCAGTTACAAACTCAAGAAAAATTGGAACCATAAACTGTGAATTCATGAACGATTCTTGGATTTGAATCTAAAATTGTATTTCTCTAATCCTAATGATATAAGAAAATCAAAATTGATACATAACCAATTCGTATTGATTCTTTTCAATAAAAAAAAATTCTTCTCAGTTTAAATTATAACAACAATTATGAGTATATGTAAACCCTAGAACATAAATTTTTACACGGATATCTATTTTATCTGTCTATGATTCCTATAGGAAAATTTCTATTCAATAAAAATGAAATAGAAATTTTAATAGAGCATGACATGCACTGTCCAAAATAGAACTGCAGTAAAATAAAAGGAAAGACATATATATAGATAGCTATAGTTATGAGATAGCTTATATAGATAGCTATAGTTATGAGATAGCTATAGTTATGTCGCATATGTTTGTTTAATAAGCCTTCTTTGGAATATGTAATATCATAATATATGGTAGAAATTGAATCAAGGAAAATTTCTATGCAATAAAAATGAAATAGAAATTTTAATAGAGCATGACATGCACTGTCCAAAATAGAACTGCAGTAAAATAAAAGGAAAGACATATATATAGATAGCTATAGTTATGAGATAGCTTATATAGATAGCTATAGTTATGAGATAGCTATAGTTATGTCGCATATGTTTGTTTAATAAGCCTTCTTTGGAATATGTAATATCATAATATATGGTAGAAATTGAATCACTTTTTGTTTTGCTATTCTATAAAAAATTTCCTAAGTCTAAGGTAAGTGGAATTTCTCAATTCCTTTCCGGTTGTATCTGTTGCAAATTCTAATTTGAGTATAAATTTCTCTTTATTCATTCCTCCGTTCATACGTATTTCATACATTCCATATCTATGGAGTTAGATAAAATTTTATGTGATTCTGTAAACAGAATATAAATTCCATCATTGCTAGATCGATCCATATAATTTGTAATTTGAATGAAGAACAATCCAATAATGGGATTTTTTTAATAAACGGGAAATTCAAAATGCTCGGGGATGGAGATGAGGGAATGTCTACAATACCTGGATTTAATCAGATACAATTTGAAGGATTTTGTAGGTTCATTGATCAGGGCTTAACAGAAGAACTTTATAAGTTTCCAAAAATTGAAGATACAGATCAAGAAATTGAATTTCAACTATTTGTGGAAACATATCAATTAGTAGAACCGTCGATAAAAGAAAGAGATGCTGTATATGAATCACTTACATATTCTTCTGAATTATATGTATCCGCGGGATTAATTTGGAAAACTAGTAGGGATATGCAAGAACAAACAATTTTTATTGGAAACATTCCTCTAATGAATTCTCTGGGAACTTTTATAATAAACGGAATATACAGAATTGTGATCAATCAAATATTGCAAAGTCCCGGTATATATTACCGGTCAGAATTGGATCATAACGGAATTTCGGTCTATACCAGCACCATAATATCAGATTGGGGGGGGCAGGTAGAATTAGAGATTGATAGAAAAGCAAGAATATGGGCTCGTGTGAGTAGAAAACAGAAAATATCTATTCTAGTTCTATCATCCGCTATGGGGTTGAATCTAAAAGAAATTTTAGAGAATGTGCGCTACCCTGAAATTTTCTTATCTTTCCTGAATGATAAGGAAAAAAACAAAATTGGGTCAAAGGAAAATGCCATTTTGGAGTTTTATCAACAATTTACTTGTGTAGGCGGAGATCCAGTATTTTCTGAATCCTTATGTAAGGAATTACAAAAGAAATTCTTTCAACAAAGATGTGAATTAGGGAGGATTGGTCGATTAAATATGAATCGGAGACTGAATCTTGATATACCTCATAATAATACGTTTTTGTTACCGCGAGATATATTGGCAGCTGCGGATCATTTGATTGGAATGAAATTTGGAATGGGTACACTTGACGATATGAATCATTTAAAAAATAAACGTATTCGTTCTGTAGCGGATCTTTTA